TTAATGAAAGTAGATTATCTTACCATTAATTTCACAACTTCCATGATCTCTTCCCGAACCAAACATGAATCTTTCGATTCATTTGGCTCTCACGCTCAATTATTTATTTATGGTATGAGTATTCCCATAGCTTTTTTAATGTAATGAGCCTACCTTCTCTTTTCTGTTTGTAGTTAAACATATCAAAACTTATAAAATAAAAAACCAGAATATTAGGAAGACTCTTCCGACTAGACCAGATCAAAATCTAAAATTGTCAGCAAAGTTGTTTTTTTATTTGTACTTTTTTTTTCATTTTTTTGAATGAAAAAAGGAAATATGATTATAAAAATTAAAATAATAATTATATTATATTTTTGTTTCTTCAAGTCCAAAAATTCCTCTTTTTTATACATAGGTCGTCGATTCAGCATTAGATAAAAAGAGGAACTTTGTTTCCTTTTTTTATCTCGTAAATAGTTTCAATTTATTTATTGATATGAGTGTTATATATCAAAATCAAATAAATTACCAATTTTTTTGAACTATTTGGTTACTAACGTAGTGGTAGAAAGAATACCATGTTTTGTCCGGACTTTAAACAATTTAGCTTTAACCATGTTAAAGGTCTCGCATTATTGGTTGATAGAGAATCAAAGTGGATTTACCAATAAATCACGAAATGCTATGGTTCTTGCATATAATTTCTTAATTTATTCAGAAGAAATTCGTCGAGATCGTGCACTTTTTTACTATTTCCCCTATCCCTTATAAATACCATAAGTGCAGATGGATGGATCCATCCTATTCTTGAAATAAACAACTCGCACACACTCCCTTTCCAAAATAAATCAATACACCAAGCACTACACTTAGATTTATTGGATTTGTTGCTAAAATATCGGTATTAAACCCGAAACTTCCGGCGTATGGCCAGTGGCCCAAGTAAACGAAAGAATCAATTACATTTTTCATATATTCTCCTCTCTTTTCTTTTGGATAGGACTAACAAAGAACAGAGTTCTTTTTGTATCACTCCGATCGCCCCTTTTTTTTTGATCGATTTCTTTTTTTTTTTTTATTTCCACTTTATTTATTTAATGAGAATAAAAGAAATCTAGTAATTTCATTTGTTTTGTTTAAATTTTTTTACATTTTAAAAAATTTTCTAATAAGATACTTTACTTAGACTTTAGACTTAGGTTTTAGATCCGATATCAATTGAAAAATATTTCATTTGTTGAAACACTTCCAAACAATGAAAATAAAAAAGTTTTCTATTGTACTAAGCTAAAGACAGAAAGGAAGAAAGCAAGTGAATGCGGTAATTACTCATCTTCAAATCAACCCTTCCTAGGTATTGTCTCAATAAATAAGTAATTTTTTAGTAACGTGTTAATATAATTCTAAGAAGCAAAGGAAAATTCCAAGTTAAGAGTTAATAAGAAAAAAGTCTCTAAGGTATTTTTTTTATATTTTGAGGATTAAACAAAAGGATTCGCAAATAAAAGTGCTAATGCCACAACCAGTCCGTAAATTGTTAAAGCTTCCATAAAAGCTAGACTAAGCAATAAAGTACCTCGTATTTTACCCTCTGCTTCCGGTTGTCTCGCAATACCTTCTACAGCTTGGCCTGCAGCAGTACCTTGACCAACTCCAGGTCCAATAGAAGCAAGCCCCACGGCCAATCCAGCAGCAATAACGGAAGCGGCAGAAATCAGTGGATTCATGGTAAGTTCCTCACACAAAACAAAAAAGAAGAAATGGTTAATGATACAATCAACCAATCAATTATGACTTTTTTAATTAAGATCCACAAGTTGAAATAATAATATTAATTACTAAATTAAAAAACGGAATCGTCAGAACTATCTCGTTTTTAGTTTTTAACTATCATAGAGTTTTTGTAAATCCATATGCATACAGTTGTAACTATTGTATTTCTTTGTTTCGAACCATTCTTTCATTTAATTCTTCGTTCTTTACTACACTACACTATTGTTAAGTTTATTTATTTTTTCATTCAAAAAAAAATTGCTAGAAGAGAAGGACTGATATTGAAATCTATCTAAATGCAGTGTGAGCTGCAATCAATATCAATCAAATTATCAAATTAATTTAATACCAAATTAATCCAATATAAATATAAATTAATATAACAGCTCACATATATTAATATGTAATAGTAATAAAAAAGTTAATATGTAATACATATTATGTAATAAAAAAGTACCAATAGATATTAATTATTAATATCTTAACTTAAATTAAAAATTTATTTATTAACTATTTATTTAATTTATTAATATTTACTTATATATTGTATATTGTTCATATATAACATAACAAATATGAATAATGAGGATCCAGATTATGATTATAGGATTGGTTGTAATTAGGAAAAATATAAATTCTAGCCTTACAATACTATAATCATAATCTAAATAAAAATAAATAAATAAATATAATAAACAATACTATAAAAAAAAAATAAATATTATAATAAATATTATATAGTTATGTAATATAGCGATATTATGGATAGACTTATCTCATATAACTAAAGTCTCATATAACTAAAGAATATTTAATGTGATTCTAATATTACATATCCATTCTTTTCTTCCATAATGTAAACCATCCTAATTTTTTTTTAATTGATTCTGGAATAGAATAATTCCTAGAAAAATAGACGGGGGTTTAGAGCCTATAGACATTATTACATATATTATACTCTAACTATAACCTTCCCAGACCTTCTTTTTTTTTTTAGAATTCTGTTGGAATATTGTCTATCTTTTCTCCTACAATTCTAGATGATGGAATCATACACTATTATCTTACCCATCCAATTGGATTATCATGAATCATGTGGGATAAGCTTGCTTAATAATAGAATTAAAAAAAAAAAAAAGACTATTTGAAAAGCTAGTTAATGATGACCTTCCATGGATTCACCTATATAAGCCGCGGCTAAGGTTGCAAAAATAAGAGCTTGAATACCACTTGTAAATAATCCAAGAAACATGACAGGTATAGGAACTACTGAAGGGACTAAAGAAACAAGAACAACAACTACTAATTCATCGGCTAATATATTTCCGAAAAGTCGAAAACTAAGAGATAAAGGTTTTGTGAAATCTTCTAGGATGTTAATTGGTAAAAGGATGGGGGTTGGTTGAATGTATTTCCCAAAATAACCCAATCCTTTTTTGCTAAGACCCGCATAAAAATATGCGACGGATGTGAGTAAAGCTAAAGCAACAGTAGTATTTATATCATTCGTAGGTGCAGCTAATTCTCCATGAGGTAACTGTATAATTTTCCAAGGTAAAAGAGCACCTGACCAGTTAGAAACAAAAATAAAGAGGAACATAGTTCCAATAAAGGGAACCCAAGGGCCATATTCTTCTCCAATCTGGGTTTTGCTTAAGTCTCGAATAAATTCAAGGATATATTCAAAGAAATTCTGACCGTTGGTCGGAATGGTTTGTGGATTCCGAACAGCTATAATGACTGAACCTAATAAGATAGCAATTACTACCCAAGAAGTGATAAGTACTTGGGCATGGATTTGTAAACCTCCTATTTGCCAATATAAATGTTGGCCTACCTCTACACCCGATATATCGTATAACCCTTTGAGTGTTTTAATGGAACATGGTATGACATTCATATTGTCCTCTAGCAGAAATTGAACTTCAAAAAAGAAATTATTTTGATTCAACCATCTCTATCTCTTTTTCAACTCACCAATATGAATCAAAAATCGTATTCATTAATTGTATATTTAAGATATCAAGAATTTACATAGGATACCAAGAAATCACGTAATATAATAACATATTATCAATATGCCCGCACTCACCTTTTTGCTTTTTTTTATTTAATTCAAGAATAGTAACCGAATCCAAAAAATCCCCCCTTAATCATAATCAAGGATTTCTTATATAGCTAGAGCGGCCCTCACAAATTGCGGATACTAATTTGTTAAGAACCAATCGGATTGAAGCTATAGCATCATCGTTGGATGGAATCGAAATATCTGCGAGATCCGGGTCACAATTTGTATCGATTAAACAAATCGTCGGAATACCCAAAATTACACACTCTCGAAGAGCCGTATATTCTTCTTGCTGATCAACGATGATCACAATATCAGGCAACCTCGTCATATATTTGATACCGCCGAGATATGTTTGCAAGGTAAATAATTTTCTCTTCAATATTGCCGCATCTCTTTTGGGAAGACGGTTGAGTTTACCCATCTTTTGTTCTGCTCTTAAATCCCTGATCTTTTGAAGTCTCGTTTCCGTAGTAGACCAATTTGTTAACATACCACCAAGCCATTTTTTATTAACATAATGACACCGGGCTCTTATTGCAGCCGATGCTACTGAATCTGCTGCTTTATTTTTGGTACCAACAATTAAGAAGGTTCTTCCCCTACTTGCCGCATCAAAAACTAAATCAGAGGCTTCTGATAAAAAACGAGCAGTTCCAGTGAGATTTGTAATATGAATACCTTTACGCTTTGCAGAGATGTAAGGGGCCATTCTAGGATTCCATTTCTTAGTACCATGACCAAAATGAACTCCGGCCTCCATCATCTCTTCTAAATTAATGTTCCAATATCTTCTTGTCATTTTTCCCACACTTCCTTTTTGTTTTTTTTTTACTTTAACAAAGAGACGAGGTACTTTGAAATAAGTAATTGTTCCGATGGAACCTTCTGCCGGGAATTGACCTTTAATACACAGTACAAACCATTAATGTCTTTTAATTACTTATTTTTTTATCAATATTCGAACAAGAACAAGATAGTTAAGTTAAAAGAAAAGCCAGACCAGATAATTAAAAACAGATAATTAAAAGATAGTTAAAGATAGTTAAAGTAAAAGAATCCGCTCTTAGGAATCATGAAATCGCGTAAATGATTGTTCTAATGTCTCATGGAAATTGTTTGGTACATAAGAACAAAATAATTCTCTATGGTGTAACAAAAGATCTTTTATTTTCAAGTCAAATAGGTTCTTTCTTTTGATTTCCAAATAAAAGTTTTTGTCCTTACTTGAATGGTGCACTAATTTTTTGAATCCTGTACCAACAGGTATAATTCCACCTAGAACAACATTCTCTTTCAGGCCTTTCAACCAATCAATACGACCTCGTAGAGCAGCTTTTGCTAAAACTCGAGCGGTTTCTTGAAAACTTGCTTCGGATATGAAACTTTGAGTATTCAAAGATGTCCTTGTTATTCCCAATAGGATTGCGCGATAAGAGATCGCTTCGTCCAAAGCGCGCCCCACTCGTTCCGCTCGCAACAATCCAATTAATTCCCCAGGTGAAAAAACATTAGACATTCCATCTTCTGAAACCAACACCTTTGATGTTACTTGACGTACAATAATCTCTATATGTCTATTATGGATCTGTACCCCCTGAGATCGATAAACCCTTTGGATTTTATTAACCAAAGAGATACGACTTTGAGCTATGGTTAGCTCGGCTTGAATCAAGAATCCCCAGGGGATTCCAAAAATTTTTGGTATACCTTTGTTCCAACCTTCAACTCTCCTTTCAAGGTTCATTGATATTGAATCAATCGAACGTACTTCTAAGATTTGTTCCACTTTTGGAAGACCTTGTGTTATGTCACCAGATCTTGATTTTTCATATATAAATGTAACTAATGTATCTCCTTCGTAAAATATTTTACCATAATGGCCATGAATAGTTGCTCCTGGAGTGGCTAAATAGGGCTTAGCGGATCTTATAATTAAAGCGTCAACATCAACAATTATAATTTGCCCAGATTTTTTTATGTGCGGTTTGTATTTGAATAGACATATATTTTCACAAAAAAATTGTCCAAGGCTAATTATTGTAGATGTCTCTTCCCAATAATCGTGATGGAGAAAATGCCAATTCAAATGGAATGGATTAAAAATGATGTTACTGCATGGATCGGGATTATAAATCCTCCTATTTTCATCTATTAAACAGTATTTAAGTACTTGAAGTACTTGAAAAGTCTGTTGAAAATTACCAAGTAGCAAATATTTCTTTAACAAAATCTGATTATAAGTTATTAAATGGTAAAATGAATATAAATTTACCATTTTAGGGACAATAGTCCCCAAAGGACACAACAAATCCTTAATTGAGATTATGGGATCCGATTCTTTTATCATGTTATATTTCGAACCATTGAATGGACCAACTCGAGAACAATTGGATGATGACAAAATTATCAAAGATTGGCATTCCTTATTTCGATTCAACAATGTACCAAAAGTACCTTGATGTTGTGTAAGTAATTGAATACTAACCTTGCAGTAAAAAGGATTTATATTTGTACGATCTAATCCATTATCGGAAATCAATCCTGAACTTGCCCTATCATATCTTTTTCCGATATACGAAATGCTGGACTTTACTAACTCAATTCTCATGAAATTTCGAATCAGATCATTTCCCTTTACCTCAATAAAGGAAGCACGAATCTCTTTCGGAGAATCATTTTGTTCTGGATCCCAATTCAATATTAAACAAGTGCGAACTAATTGAATACTTGTGTGAAAAATTCCTCGAATTGACTTGCCATTTCCATAAAGGATATAATTGACAACTCTAAGTTGGACATTATCCTTTTCCCGCAAGAGATCTTGAGGAAAAAGTGTTGCTAAATTTATGCCATCAGTTATTTCATATGTGACTACGGGTCGAACCGAAACAAAATACTTTTTCTTTGTGGGTGTGATCCGTTGGACATAGATCCAATTTTTCAATTTTTTTGATTCCTTAGAATTTTTTTTTTTTGTTTTCGGTGGTATAAAAATGCCGCTGTGCCTAGATATCTTATCTGCCTCTCCAGGAAAATAAATATCTCCAGAAAATATTTTTAGTTCAATATTTTTTTTTTTTCTCTCCAGGCGGACTAATCCGCCTACTCGACTTCTTGTATTTAAAGCGAGTTGTGTATCTACTCCAATGATACTATTGTTCTGGACCATTATCAATGAAGATCCAGGTAAAATATGCACTTCCTCGAGAATAAAAAAAAAACGATCTACTTTCATTTGGTATTTCGGAATAAATTCTTTTGATCCTCTATACTCAATCAAATCCTCTTTTTTGATAATTGAATTGACCTCTACGGTCCCATATTTAGTAATTCCCGAATTATTTCTTCTGTATCGTGGATCATCAAAAAAAGCAAGAATACTATTTCTACGTAAAATACCCTGTTTTGGTATTTCAATTGAAATACCAAAACAGGGTATTAGTTCATTCTCTCGTTTTTGATCATATTGTAATGGGATGATGAATCTATTTCTTCGCTTTTTCGCCAAAAAATAAGAATTCCCTTGGATAATAGAAGGATATATAATATTCCAATGACCATTATATATGGTTTGATCAGGTCTTGTTGAATAGTCAAGAATTTTCTTATCTTTTTTATCAGAAGTATCTAACAATTTATATCTTACTCGACCTTTAGTCATTGATAGATCAGAGATATATCTTTCTTCGACAGAAAAAGCATGAGGACTCATTTGATCTTGATCCTTGTGGAGCGAAAAAGACACTATACTAGATCTGCACGAACCTCCTGCTAATATCCATAAATGACTTGTTTTTAATAATAGATGAACATTACCATATGTATATTCAGGTGCATGGTGTACATCAGTACTCCAGTGCATTTCTCCCTCTGATTCAGAATAAATATGTTTTCGTACCTTCTCTTTAAAATAAAAAGTGGACGTTCCAGCACGAATTTCAGCAATTACTTGTTCTGATTCTACATATTGATTATTTTGAACTAAAATCAAACTCTTTAGTGGAATATTTACATTATGTAGAATATCCCGACTCTCAATAGTTACATACAAGTCCATAGAACATAGAAAAGCGGGATGCCCATGACGGGTACGTATGGGATGAACCAAATTCTCATTCAATTTTATTTTTCCATTAGAAGGAGCTCGTACATACTCGGCAGTACCACCTGTGAATACTCCACCAGTATGAAAAGTTCTTAATGTTAGTTGAGTCCCTGGTTCCCCAATTGATTGACCTGCAATAATACCTACAGCTTCCCCCAATTCGACCAGGTCACCATGAGTAGGACTCCGACCATAACATAATTGGCAGATCCAAGATGTACTCCTGCAAGTAAAGGGGGTTCTAATATATATTGGTTGTGCTCGAAAGGTTATGAATCGATTTATAAGTCCAATCCCAATATCTTGATTTCGAGTGGCAAGACATCGCAAACCAATATATATATCGTCTGCTAATACACGACCAATTAGTGTTTGGACAAAAATTTTTTCTGTCATACCATTTTGAGGGCTCACGGAAATACCTCGGATAGTACCACAATCTGTTCTACGTATAATAATGTGTTGAACTACTTCAACAAGTCTACGTGTGAGGTATCCAGCATCTGATGTTCGTACAGCAGTATCTACAACTCCTTTGCGAGCTCCATAGCAGGAAATTATATATTCTGTCAAAGAAAGTCCTTCACGTAAATTGCTTTGAATGGGTAAATCAATCATTTGTCCTTGGGGATCCGACATTAATCCTCTCATACCCACTAATTGATGTATCTGAGATGCATTTCCTCTAGCTCCCGAAAAGGACATTATATGTACTGGATTAGAAGGATCAGTCATACGAAAATTAGGATTCATTTCTTGTCTCAAATATTCACTTGTAGCATACCATATCTCAATGGATTGACGTAATTTTTCTACCGCGTGTACATTCCCATAATGATGGTGTTTCTCTAAAATAAAACTTTGTTGTTCGGCGTCTTGGACTAACCATCCCTTCGAAGGGATTGTTAAAAGATCATCAATTCCTAATGAAATAGATGTAGCAGTGGCTTGCTGGAAACCCAAAGTTTTTATTTGATCCAAGATATGTGATGTATATGCCATTCCGAAATGATCGATTAACCTCCTAATAAGTCGTTTCATAGCAGTTCCATTTATCACTTTATTGTGAAAGACCGGATCAGCCCGTTCTGCCATAAGTACCTCTTCTCTTATATTTCTTCTGCTAAGTAGGATTCGACAATGGACCCAAGTCAATGATTCGAAAACTTCCTTTCCTCAATCTTGATTCACACAGAAATTCAGAAATTAGAATACTAGTGAAATTTGGGAGACCTGAATTACCCTAGGTACTAGGCACAAACATCGCCTAATCTAAGAAATTAGATTAGATAGCGTATGAGTAGGCTCGACAAAAACCCTGTATGGCTTCTTCTAATTCTCTATAAAAAGAAATATGACCAAGAGTAGTTCGAATGTATATAGAACGGATTTCTTTTGTTATACTTCCTACTATTAGATAGTGCCCATAAATCTCATGATAAGTACCTAAAGATTCATATTGAACTTCGATGGGAACTTCTCTTGAACCAATGACACGTTGATCTCGTCTCCATCGGAGCCACAAAGGACTATCTAAACTGATTCTTTTCTGTCGATAAGCTCCAAGTGCATCATAGGAACTAGAAAAATAGGGTTCTTTTTCCCTCGTATACTTATAGTTATTATTATGATTATCAACTATTTTTTTTTGGTAGTTTCCACTATTATATAGATTATACCTATTTGCACAAATACCTCGACGATTTCCGATTGTTAATAAATAGAGTCCAATAAGCATGTCTTGAGTTGGTACAGAAATAGGATCCCCGATAGCTGGAGACAAGAGATTCATATGAGAAAACATAAGTAAACGAGCCTCCGCTTGAGCTTCCAAAGATAAAGGTACATGAACAGCCATTTGATCCCCATCAAAGTCTGCATTGAAACCCTTACAAACTAATGGGTGTAAACAAATAGCGCTCCCTTCCACTAAAATAGGTTGGAATGCTTGTATGCCTAATCTGTGCAGGGTGGGTGCTCTATTCAATAATACAGGATGCCCCTGCATAACTTCTTGAAGTATTTCCCATACAATGGGTTCTTTTTCCCGAATTTTACTTTTAGCAATT